TGAGAAGTATTTACCATCCGGAAAGAGGAAAAAACGGAGTCTTTGTCTAAAGAAATGCGTTGAGAAAGGGCAGATGTATAGAACCTTTCAACGAGATAGTGCTTTTTCAAATCTCTCAAAATGGAATCTGTTCCAAACATATATGCCATGGTTCCTTACTTCGACAGGGTGCAAATATCTCAATTTCACCCTTTTAGATACTCTTTCAGACCCATTGCCGATACTAAGTAGCAGTCAAAAATTTGTATCCATTTTTCATGATATGATGCATGGATCAGATATATCACGGCCAATTCCTCAGAAGATTCTTCCACAATGGACTCTGATAAGTGAGATTTCGAGTCAATGTTTACAGAATCTTCTTCTGTCCGAAGAAATGATTCATCGAAATAATGAGTCACCCGTTCCATTGATATGGGCACATCTGAGATCAACAAATGCTCGGGAGTTCCTCTATTCCATCTTTTTCCTTCTTCTTGTTGCTGGATATCTCGTTCGTATACATCTTCTCTTTGTTTCCCGAGCCTCTAGTGAGTTACAGACAGAGTTAGAAAAGATCAAATCTTTGATGATTCCATCATACATGATGGAATTTCGAAAACTTCTGGATAGGTATCCTACATCTGAACTGAATTCTTTCTGGTTAAAGAATCTCTTTCTAGTTGTTCTGGAACAATTAGGAGATTCTCTGGAAGAAATACGGGGTTCTGCTTCTGGTGGCAACATGCTATTGGGTGGTGGTCCCGCTTATGGGGTCAAATCAATACGTTCTAAGAAGAAATATTGGAAGATCAATCTCATCGATCTTGTAAGTATCATACCAAATCCCATCAATCGAATCATTTTCTCGAGAAATACGAGACATCTAAGTCGTACAAGTAAAGAGATCTATTCATTGATAAGAAAAAGAAAAAACGTGAACGGTGATTGGATTGATGAGAAAATAGAATTCTGGGTCGCGAACAGTGATTCGATTGATGATGAAGAAAGAGAATTCTTGGTTCAGTTCTCCACCTTAACGACAGAAAAAAGGATTGATCAAATTCTATTGAGTCTGACTCATAGTGATCATTTATCAAAGAATGACTCTGGTTATCAAATGATTGAACAACCGGGATCAATTTCCTTACGATACTTAGTTGACATTCATCAAAAGGATCTAATGAATTATGAGTTCAATAGATCCTGTTTAGCAGAAAGACGGATATTCCTTGCTCATTATCAGACAATCACTTATTCACAAACCTCGTGTGGGGCTAATAGTTTTCATTCCCCATCTCCTCATGGAAAACCCTTTTCGCTCCGCTTAGCCCTATCCCCTTCTAGAGGTATTTTAGTGATAGGTTCTATAGGAACTGGACGATCCTGTTTGGTCAAATACCTAGCGACAAACTCCTATGTTCCTTTCATTACGGTATTTCCGAACAAGTTCCTGGATGACAAGCCTAAACTTATTGATGATAGTGACGATATCGATGTTGATGATAGTGACGATATCGATATTGATGATAGTGATGATGACCTTGATATTGATACGGAGCTGCTAACTATGACGAATGTGCTAACTATGTATATGACGCCGAAAATAGACCGATTTGATATCACCCTTCAATTCGAATTAGCAAAAGCAATGTCTCCTTGCATAATATGGATTCCAAACATTCATGATCTGCATGTGAATGAGTCGAATTACTTATCCCTCGGTCTATTAGAGAACTATCTCTCCAGGGATTGTGAAAGATGTTCCACTGGAAAGATTCTTGTTATTGCTTCGACTCATATTCCCCAAAAAGTGGATCCCGCTCTAATAGCTCCGAATAAATTAAATACATGCATTAAGATACGAAGGCTTCTTCTTCCACAACAACGAAAGCACTTTTTCATTCTTTCATATACTAGGGGATTTCACTTGGAAAAGAAGATGTTCCATACTAACGGATTCGGGTCCATAACCATGGGTTCCAATGCGCGAGATCTTGTAGCACTTATCAATGAGGCCCTATCAATTAGTATTACACAGAAGAAATCCATTATAGAAACTAATACAATTAGATCAGCTCTTCATAGAAAAACTTGGGATTTTCGATCCCAGATAAGATCGGTTCAGGATCATGGGATCCTTTTCTATCAGATAGGAAGGGCTGTTACACAAAATGTACTTCTAAGTAATTGCCCCATAGATCCTATATCTATCTATATGAAGAAGAAATCATGTAAGGGAGGGGATTCTTATTTGTACAAATGGTACTTCGAACTTGGAACGAGCATGAAGAAATTAACGATACTTCTTTATCTTTTGAGTTGTTCTGCCGGATCGGTCGCTCAAGATCTTTGGTCTTCATCCAGACACGATGAAAAAGATTGGATCACTTCTTATGGATTCGTTGAGAATGATTCTGATCTAGTTCATGGCCTATTACTATTATTACTATTAGAAGTAGAAGGCGCTCTGGCTCTGGCGGGATCCTCACGGACAGAAAAAGATTGCAGTCAGTTTGAT